AAGTTTATTTATTTTTTCGAGGCTCTACTTTCAATTTTTGTTTTTGGGGGGGTTTAACTAACTAATGGGATATATAAATAAAATTAAATACAATATGAAAAAAATTGATATATTATTTTTTTCTATTTTATAAACTATCTACCCATCTAAAAAATAGATGGGTAGTATAGTACGAAAACTAGCTAAATAAAGAATTTACTTATGTGTCAGAATCTCGACTATTTTTCCATTTCTAGTTATAGAATGAAGAATATACTGATCAAAAAAGAAATCATGTGCCAGGAACCAGATTTGAACTGGTGACACGAGGATTTTCAGTCCTCTGCTCTACCAGCTGAGCTATCCCGACCATTTCCCTTTCTGGTGCATCATCTCCCCATTTTACGAGATAACTTGTCAATTAAAAGATAACTAGCTAGGGGGTGAAATAAAACAAGCTTTATGGGGATAGAGGGACTTGAACCCTCACGATTTTTAAAGTCGACGGATTTTCCTCTTACTATAAATTTAATTGTTATCAATATTGACATGTAGAACGGGACTCTATCTTTATTCTCATCCGATTAATAAGTTCTTCACAAGATCTATCAGACTTCAGACTATGGAGTGAGTGTGAATGTTTTTATTAATTCTGCTTTCAACTTGGAATCGATTTTTTATTTCTTATTCTGATAATGATAATATGGATTTCTATAATAAAATTTCGAAAAAAAAATACAGAATAAATCAGTACAGGCAACCCCATTTGTTAGAACAGCTCCCTTTGAGTCTCTGCACCTATCCTTTCCTTTCCTTTGCTAAAAAAAAAGAAACAAAACATAAAGGAGTTGGCTCAGGATTGCCCTTTTTTTAATTCCAGGGTTTCTCTGAATTTGAAAGGTTTCACCTAGTAAATTTCCATACTAAGGCTCAATCCAATTAAGTCCGTAGCGTCTACCAATTTCGCCATATCCCCCCGTTGTATTTTATTAAAATTAGGATCCCAATGTGATGTCCTTCCCTTTTTTCTTTATTTCTATTTATTGGTTTCCCAATAAATAGAAAAATTTATTTGAATTTGATTTGGTCTAATCCGAAATGATTCTATCATTTCTGTAGGTATAATTCAATATAGATGAATAGAGAGCATATATATTATGCTTCTTTCCTTTATGCAATTTTTCATACTCAAAGGGTCGATTCTTTGTTTCTGAATGAACATTAAAGACTAGTTTAGTAGGTTTTCTGGGGGCAGACTCATAAATAACATAACGCAAAAAAATTAAAATGATATAAATTTTAAATTAAATTGAAATAAAATTCACTTGTTCTAGCCGAAAAATATAAAATCTCTAGAGATAAACTAAATAAATTTAATATTTCGTATTATTTATATAAAATTTTGAATAAAATAATATAAAAATATAAATATAATAATAAGTTTAATTTAAGATATAATTTTTATGTGTGGTAAATTTCTATGAGCCCGCTTAGCTCAGAGGTTAGAGCATCGCATTTGTAATGCGATGGTCATCGGTTCGATTCCGATAGCCGGCTTTTCTTTCTTCTTTTTTTATCAAATATGCCAATTATGCCTATAGCCGCAGAAATTCCTATTGGGAATAAAAGGAAAACTAAAGGATTGAGTCTTGGCATATACTTACCATAGATTTTAGAATATCTAAATGGATTTATATATCATATATACAATATATCTTGTAATACTTCAGGAGATTTCGTTTCATTTCTCATTTAGTTTTAATTTTGTTTTTTCTAATTTTCTAAAAAAAAAATATAAAATATATATTATATAAATAAATAAAAGTAAAGGAGTCTTTATGTCACGTTACCGAGGCCCTCGTTTCAAAAAAATACGCCGTTTAGGGGCTTTGCCTGGACTAACAAAAAAAAAGCCTAAAACCGGAAGTGATCTTAGAGCCCAATCACGCTCCGTGAAAAGATCTCAATATCGTATTCGTTTAGAAGAAAAACAAAAATTGCGTTTTCATTATGGTATTACAGAACGACAATTACTTAAATATGTTCATATCGCCAGAAAAGCCAAAGGGTCAACAGGTCAGGTTTTACTACAATTACTTGAAATGCGTTTGGATAACATCCTTTTTCGATTGGGTATGGCGCCGACTATTCCTGGAGCCCGTCAATTAGTTAATCATAGACATATTTTAGTTAATGGCTGTATAGTAGACATACCGAGTTATCGTTGCAAACCCCAAGATACTATTACGGCAAAGGATACACAAAAATCCAGAACTCTAATTCAAAATTCATCCCCCCTTGAGGAATTGCCCAAACATTTGACTCTTGACCCATTTCCATATAAAGGATTAGTCAATCAAATAATAGATAGTAAGTGGGTCGGTTTGAAACTAAATGAATTGTTGGTGGTAGAATATTATTCTCGTCAGACTTAATCTGAACTAAAAAATAAAGCAAAGGGTTCGGACACTTTCTGTTATTTTCTACTAAATGGTATTTCATTTCTTGTTATTTGGTATTTTACAGTAAGGAATGTTGGTGCATTAGGTCAAAGTACGGAAAGAGAGGGATTCGAACCCTCGGTAAACAAAAGCCTACATAGCAGTTCCAATGCTACGCCTTGAACCACTCGGCCACCTCTCCGATATTATTATTTTATGTTATTATGAGGTTAAAATCTAAAAAAAGTGAGCCATTCTAAAGAATTCTCTTCGATAACTTAAAAAAAAATTTAATGCCTTTAGGAATTCCTATAATTACTACATTTTAGTTGGATGAATTCGAATTCGGATACGGGTGGGATTCTCCTATTTCGTATTGATTCTTGAATAAAAATAAAGAAGTCTTTTTATTAATTGAAATAATTATAATTCGAAAAAAGCAAAAATAGAAAAATTTTAATTTATTTAAGTATAAGTTTTGTATCTTTAGAACTGAGTCTGTTTTTATGTTATTTCGTACTGTACAAATCCTTTGTTTGGAGAATCCCTTTTCACAAGAGGTAATGAGAATAATTATAGAATGGATTGATACGTATGACTAGATCGCAAATAAATGGAAATTTTATTGATAAGACCTTTTCAATTGTGGCCAATATCTTATTACGAATAATTCCGACAACTTCGGGAGAAAAAGAGGCATTTACTTATTACAGAGATGGTGTGATTTGATTCTTTTTTTTCTAGTTTAATGAAAAAAAAAGCCACACGATTTTAAATAGTAAAGAACAAATATTCTTTATTAATAAAATTAATAAATCTACGCTTTTTGAAGGTGACGTTTAGAAATAGAAAAAAATTCCTTCTGTCGTGTATTCCCGATTGATGCAGCCTCAAATACTATAGCTTCTATTATTAATTTGAGTATTTAGTATTGAGCGGAAGGTTCTACCTGTGTGTTTTGTATTACAGGTCAATCCTACTTCCTAGTAATAAAGTACCATATAGGCGGCATAAGGGAAAAAGCACTACACCTAGAAATCGACAACACGAAAGCTTTGTTAAAAACGACTTACTCCCTTTTCTTATCTGGTCTGGATTGGGATTAACAACAATGGTTGGGACAACAAACATCCATCTCGTTAGTACTTCGGATACCCGTATAACCATCAAAGACTGTTGAAGTGACTATTTCCTGCAAAAAAATTAGGGGGCGTTGGGAACAAAGTAATTGTTGGAGCTATCTTTTGCTATATTAGTATCAAGGTTTTTGATTTTAGTACAAGTTCTTGCGCAAGAAGGTTGGTTAGATATTTTTTGCAAAAACACTAGCCCCACTCAGTTTATAATGAGAAATTTTCAACCGTGTTTATTATATTCTTTTTTATTCTCATTATGCGTATTTAAAGGAGGAGCCGTATGATATGCAAATTTCACGTACGGTTCTGGAACGGAGATTCTTTGAATCGAATGACGACCGTAACGGATGTCAGCTCAATCCGAAGGAAATTATGCGGAAGCTTTACAGAATTATTATGAAGCTATGCGACTAGAAATCGACCCCTACGATCGAAGTTATATACTCTATAATATAGGCCTTATTCACACAAGTAATGGGGAACATACGAAAGCTTTAGAATATTATTTCAGGGCACTCGAACGAAACCCATTTTTACCCCAAGCTTTTAATAATATGGCAGTGATCTGCCATTACGTGCGACTATCTCCACTATAGAAGAAAAAGGGAAGACTTAGTAAATATATATAATATAAATACTAAAAAAAGGCTCACTACAAATGCATCGTCTAAAAGACGATTTTTTAAGCTGTAGGAAATAAAAAAACTTCATAGAAATTTAATTTAAATATGAAGATACGAAGAAATACGAGATGCCTAGATACTTTGTCGTCTATGGATAATAAATTTTAATTGATAGAGAGGAAGCACCGTAAAGATCAATTAACGAGGTTTTGGGCCAATATCTTAATAAAAAACTGCTTATTTATGCCTGATAAATAAAAATTAGGAATTAACTTATGTAATAGAGTTGATCCACTAAGGTATTGAGCGGCGGTGTAGGATCAGATCCCAAAGATAGTAAGTCTTTTCTTTCTTACTTTATTTTTGAAAGAAAGTCCTTCTCAAAGATTCTATATGAAATCGAGATAGTTACTTTGCCGAAAATACTAACGATAGGAGTAAATACCTAGACTTTTTTCTTCTGCAAGTGGGAGAAAAGATAAAACTCATTATTATTATTATTATTAATTATTAATTAAAATTAAGCAAATATTTTAATTAATAGTTCATTGAATAAAAATGAAAGTTTGAAACTCATCCGATTAACCTCTTTTGGTTACCCTGAAAAGCGGGATGGGTCTATGAGAAATCTCACTCCGTTATTTTATATTTTAGGTAAAAAAAAGACACCAAAAGAATTGACTGTGGAGCCGTATGAGGTAGGAAAGTCTCAAGTACGGTTCTAAGGGAAGGAATTGACCCTCCTATTCCGACCGGGGAGAACAGGCCATACGACAGGGAGATTCTGAAATTGCGGAGGCTTGGTTTGATCAAGCCGCTGA